TGATGGAACTATGGAATGGGTTTGTTTGGTTTGGTGCTCTATGGAAGATAGCTCAATAGGGACGAGGTAGAGCTAGGTGGTGTATCTATAGATATTTGCGAGCATGTGTTATGTGCCAATGTTGAAAGCTGATGTCTGATGGGTTTGGTAATTAGTATGTAAGTTTGTTTGGGCCTTATATTTGAGTATATGCTTAGTCTTGTTTTTGGGGTTTGGCAGGACACTAATAGGTATATGTTTGTATTATAGGGCTAATGGGGGGTAAGGGGGGTTTGGTTAAGCTAGTTGTTTATCTATTTAATATACGTGTATATGCGTGTATGCGTGTATGCGTGTGTACGTGTGTACGTGTGTACACGCGTGGGTATACGTACGTACATGTGTGCGTGCGTGGGTATACGTACGTACATGTGTGCGTGCGTGGGTATACGTACGTACATGTGTGCGTGCGTGGGTATACGTACGTACATGTGTGCGTGCGTGGGTATACGTACGTACATGCGTGCGTGCGTATACGTGGGTGCGCATATGTGTGTCCGGTTGAGACCTTAGAGTTGGAGTAATATGTCCTGTGACCATTGACTGAATTACACCTGCTTGGTGAGGTGTGAGCCCCCGCATAGAGAATAAGTCCAGCTACATGATATTTGACTGTGTCGAGACTTTTAAGTCATAGCTGAGTCATAGCAAGTTCGCCCCCCCCAAAAATAAAAGATACCAAATGCATGACACCACAGTTATGTGTGATCATGGGCTGATTAGTCATTAGTCCATCGAGATGTCCCATTTGAGATGGCTGTAGGATTGGAGTTAAGGTTTGCATGGCCCTGAAGTAAGAACCAGATGCCAGGTATAGTTCCGGAATAGAAACCCCCACGTTGAAATGGGCCCGGAGCGAGGAGAGGTACACGTTCAGGCAAGGATTGATGGTTTCTCGAGGCTAGGTGATTAAGCTCTTTCGGACAGTGGAGGTCCATAGAAGAATGGCTGTAGAATAATATTATGCACGATATATAAGTATAATGTATTATGTAATATTATAGATATATGTACATGCTTAATATTCATGGGGACAAGCAATTAATGCACGACGTACATAGGGCGGGTTTGGTGGTGTTGGTGTGCGTTTAAAATCGTTTATGGTAAAGTAAGGTATATTAGGTAAGTATAGACTGTGTTGTGTGATATATGGGGGGATTGGGTTGTAGTGTCACAGGGAATAGTTTAAGAAGAACTTCAGCTTTGGGTGCTGATGGTGGGGCTTTTGCTTCTTCCTTGAAGTCTTAGGGAGGGTGTGTGATCTCCTTTTTTGGTTTACAAGACCAAGGTATTTTATATACTACAAAGACTCTTCATTTTAGGAGGTGGTTTTCGATGATTCCGGAGATGGGTATGAGGACGAGGATGATTAAGAAGTATAGAATGGAGGCTAGTTGTCCGATGATGATGAATGGATATTCTACTGGTTGGCCTCCAATTCATGTTAGTGTTAGTAGGTCTGCTGCTAGTAGTCAGAATAAGCATTGGCTGAGTGGTCGGAATATTATGCTTCGTTGGTTTGAAGTGTGGAGTAGTGGAACGATGGCTAGAATTGTGATGGATAGGATGAGGGCTAATACTCCTCCAAGTTTATTTGGGATGGATCGGAGAATTGCGTATGCGAATAGAAAGTATCATTCGGGTTTGATGTGGGGAGGGGTATTTAGTGGATTGGCTGGGGTATAGTTGTCTGGGTCTCCTAGTAAGTCTGGTGAGAATAGGACTAGTGTTATGAGTGCTGTGAATATGATTAGAAGTCCTAGTATATCTTTAATAGTATAGTATGGGTGGAATGGGATTTTGTCTGAGTCTGATGGGATTCCTGAGGGGTTGTTGGATCCTGTTTCATGTAGGAATAGTAGGTGTACTGCTGCGAGAGCTGAGATGACAAATGGTAGAATGAAGTGGAATGCGAAAAATCGTGTGAGGGTGGCCTTGTCTACTGAGAATCCGCCTCAGATTCATTCTACTAGGTTGGTTCCGATATATGGGACTGCTGATAGGAGATTGGTGATGACTGTAGCGCCTCAGAAGGATATTTGGCCCCATGGTAATACATAGCCTATGAAGGCAGTGGCTATTACTGTAAATAACAGGATAATCCCGATATTTCATGTTTCTATGAATGAATAAGAACCGTAGTATATTCCTCGGCCGATATGTATAAATAAGCAGATGAAGAATATAGATGCTCCGTTAGCGTGCATGTATCGAATAATTCAGCCGTAGTTGACGTCGCGGCAGATGTGGGTTACTGATGAGAAGGCGGTTGTTGTGTCTGATGTGTAGTGTATGGCTAGGAAAAGTCCTGTTAGAATTTGTAGGATGAGGCATGCCCCTAGGAGTGAACCGAAATTTCATCAGGCTGAGATGTTAGATGGGGCTGGTAGGTCAATAAATGATTCGTTAATAATTTTGATGAGTGGATGCGATTTGCGGATGTTGGTCATTAAATTCTTGTAGTTGAAATACAACGATGGTTTTTCATATCATAAGTCATGGTTAGATTCCATGTGGGAATAATGATAATGTATATTGTATTTATTTTAAGTACTATTTTTGTGGTTAGCTTTGTTAGTTTTTCTTCAAAGCCTTCGCCTATTTATGGTGGAATTGGTTTAATTGTGGCGGGTGGTGTTGGTTGTGGGATTGTTTTAAGTTATGGTGGTTCTTTTTTAGGTTTAATGGTCTTTTTAATTTATTTGGGAGGTATGCTTGTGGTATTCGGTTATACCACAGCTATGGCCACCGAGCCTTATCCTGAGACCTGGTCTTCTAATAAGGCTGTGCTAGGGGCGTTTATTACTGGGGTGTTGGCAGAACTTTTAATGGCTTGTTATATTTTAGAGGATGAGGATGTTGATGTTATTTTTGGTTTTAATGGTGCGGGTGATTGGGTGATTTATGATACTGGTGATTCAGGTTTTTTTAGTGAGGAGGCTATGGGAATTGCTGCCTTGTATAGTTATGGAACTTGGTTGGTTGTTGTTACTGGGTGGTCTTTGCTTATTGGTGTGTTGGTTATTATGGAGATTACTCGTGGAAATTAATTAGTAGTATGCTGAGAATTATAGTAACTATGAATGAGAGGAAATATAGTTTGATCAGTCCTTTTTGATTTGATACGGTAGAGGATGTTTTTATTTGGAAGTAGGAAATGGTTTTGGGTATTACATTTTCTAGTCAAATGGTGTCTAGTAGTATTGATGCGGATTTTTGACTTATGTTAAGGTTGGTTGATGGTAAGAAGCGATGTATAATAGTTGGATAATATCCCAGAAGGTTGGAGAATTTAAGGAGGTTTGATGGGTAGTCAAATTTTAGGTTTTTGGTTATTGTGTTAAGATCTAGGGCTAGAATAAAGCCTGTGATGGACACAGTAAGGGCGGTTAATTTTAGGTAGTGGGGTATAGTTATTTGTGGGATGTTTATTGGGGGAATGTTATAGGAAATTAGGTATCCTGCAAAGATGCTTCCGATTAGGAGACGTTTGATTGAGTTTATTAGTAGGGGGTTATTTTCATTGATTAGGATTAGTGGGTTGAAGCGGGGCTGTCCTAGGAGTGCGAAGAATATAATTCGAGTGCTGTAAATGGCGGTTAGGGATGTGGCGATAAGGGTTATTAATAGGGCCCAGGCGTTGATATACGACGTATTGGCAGTTTCGATGATTAGATCTTTGGAGTAAAATCCAGTTAGAAATGGCATTCCTGTGAGTGCGAGGCTTCCTACGATGAGGGAGGTGGTGGTGAATGGTATTGATTTATATAGTCCTCCTATTTTTCGAATGTCTTGTTCATCGTTTAGGTTGTGGATGATTGATCCTGAGCATATGAATAATATGGCTTTAAAGAAGGCGTGTGTGCAGATATGTAGGAATGCGAGGTGGGGTTGGTTAATGCCGATTGTTACGATTATGAGTCCGAGTTGGCTGGAGGTGGAGAAAGCTACAATTTTTTTGATATCATTTTGTGTTAGAGCACACATAGCTGTGAATAGTGTGGTGATGGCTCCTAAGCATAGAGTTGAAGTTTGAATTATTTTGTTTTGTTCTATGAGGGGGTAGAAACGGATTAGTAGAAATACTCCTGCTACTACTATTGTGCTTGAGTGGAGTAGAGCGGATACGGGTGTTGGTCCTTCTATGGCTGATGGTAGTCATGGATGTAGTCCAAATTGGGCGGACTTGCCGGTGGCTGCTAGTAGGAGTCCTGTTAGTGGAATATTTAGGTTTTCATGTTGTGTAATAAAAATTTGTTGAAGGTCTCATGTGTTTGTGTTAGATAAGAATCATGCTATTGCTGCGATAAACCCTACATCCCCGATTCGGTTATATAAGATTGCTTGGAGGGCGGCGGTGTTGGCGTCTGTTCGGCCATACCATCATCCGATGAGGAGAAATGACATAATTCCTACTCCTTCTCAGCCGATAAATAATTGGAATAGGTTGTTAGCGGTTACTAAGATAATTATAGTGATGAGAAATATAAGAAGATATTTGAAGAATCGGTTGATGTGTGGGTCTGTGTGTATGTATCATATTGAGAATTCTATAATAGATCATGTGACAAATAGTGCTACTGGTACAAAGATAATTGAGAAGTAGTCTAGTTTAAAGCTCAGGGAGAGTTTTAGGGTTTGAATTGTAAGTCAGTGTCAGTTAGAGATAATTATTTCCTGTCCAGAGTAGATGAAAGATGTGGCTGGGATTATGCTGATTATAAAGGCACAGGAAATTGTAGTTTTTACGTAGTTTGGATATAGGCCGTTTTTATATGCTTTGGTGCTAGTTATTGCAATAGGTAGTAGTAGTATAAGTATGGCAGTTAGTGTCAGGGAGGTGCATATGTTTATTACTTTTATTTGGAGTTGCACCAATTTTTTGGTTCCTAAGACCAATGGATTACTTCTATCCTATAAAAGTTGAAAAAGCCATGTTGTTAAGCATGGAGGCATGAATTAGCAGTTCTTGCATACTTTTTCGGTAAATGAGAAGATTCGAACTTCTATTGTTAGGTTCACAACCTAAAGTTTTATATTAAACTATATTTACAGTAAAGAGGGCCTAAAATGATTTCAGGTTTAAGTGATAAAAGTACAAGTGGGAGTAGGTGGAGTGTTATTAGAGCATTTTCTCGTGTGTATGATGGCTTGATATTTTTGGTATGGTGTGTGTTTTTTCCCCGTTGGGTTGTGGTTAGTATATATAGGGAGTATAGGGCTGTAATGATAATATTCATTCCTATTAGGATGATGGTTGTGTTTGATCATGAGAAAGAGGCTGTGATTACGAATAGTTCCCCAATTAGGTTAATTGATGGGGGTAAGGCTAGATTTGCGAGGCTGGCTAGTAGTCATCAAGCAGCTATTAGTGGGAGTAGTGTTTGTAGGCCTCGTGCTAGGATTATTGTTCGGCTATGTACTCGCTCGTAGTTTGAATTTGCAAGACAGAATAATATGGAGGATGTTAATCCGTGGGCGATTATTAGGGCTGTGGCTCCTATGTAGCTTCATGGTGTTTGGATAAGAACCGCTACAATGACTAAGGCTATATGACTTACAGATGAATATGCAATTAGGGACTTTAGGTCTGTTTGACGTAGGCAAATTGAACTTGTTATAATTATTCCTCATAAAGATAGTATTATGAATGGGTATGCTATTTGATTTGTTAGGGGGTTGAGTAGTGTTGTGATACGCATTATTCCATATCCCCCTAGTTTTAGAAGTACGGCGGCAAGGACTATTGATCCGGCAATTGGGGCTTCTACGTGTGCTTTGGGTAGTCAGAGGTGTAGGCCGTATAGTGGTATTTTTACCATGAATGCTATTATACATGCTAGTCATATAAAAATATTTGATCAGGTGGTGGATATTGGTTTGTTTCAGTATTGTATGATTAGGAAGTTTAGGGAGCCTGAGGTGTTTTGGATATATAGTAGTGCGACTAAAAGTGGTAGTGAGCCTACGAGGGTATAGAATAAGAAATATATTCCTGCGTTTAATCGTTCTGTTTGGCTACCTCATCGGGTAATGATAATTAGGGTGGGGATTAGTGTGGCTTCGAATAGGATATAGAATATGATTAACTCTGTAGAGGTGAAGGTTATGATTAGGAATAGTTGGAGGGTAATTAGTATTGTGATGTATAGTTTTTTTCGAGTCAGAGTCTCTTTTGATAGGTGGTGCTGGCTGGCTGTAATTATTAGTGGGAGTAGTCATGTGGTTAGTGCTAGTAGGGGGGCGGACAAGGGGTCTGAGAAGAATAATAATGAAAAGTTTAGGCTGTTATCGTTAAGTTGATTGAGGTATGTGAGGCTAACAAGGCTAATTAGTAGGCTGTAAGTTGTTGAGTTAATTCAGATTATGTTGGGTTTGGATAGTCATGTCAGTGGAATTAGTATAATCGTTGGTATAATAATTTTTAGCATTGTAGTAGGTTTAGGTTTTGTACGTAGTCATTTCCATAAGTGTTGGATACTATTACCAATAGGGATAGACCTAATGCTGCCTCGCAGGCAGCAAACACTAGTAGGACAATGGGGGTTATACTGGCTAGTGTAAAGTGATTATTTAAGATAATTAGGGTTATTATGATAAATAGGGATAATATTATACCCTCTAAGCATAGGAGGGAGGATATTAGGTGAGATCGATAAATCAATAGGCCAAGAAGAGATATGGTGAAAGCTAGGAAGATATTGATGTATACGATAGACATTTGATAATTATAGGGCTAACTATAGTCTAATGAGTCGAAATCATTTGTTTTGGTTTAAACTAATTATCATATTCGGTTCATTCTAGTCCTTTCTGGGTTCATTCGTAAGCTAGGCTTACTGCTAGGAGCGAAATTAGTAGCAATGCTATTGTGAGTATGGTTGGTAGGTTGTTTGTTTGTGAGGCTCAGGGTAGGGGGAGAAGGAGTGCGATTTCTAGGTCGAATAATAGGAATGTAATGGCGACTAGAAAAAATTTTATGGAGAAGGGTAGGCGGGCCGACCCTATTGGGTCAAATCCACACTCGTATGGGCTTACTTTCTCTGCGTATGAATTTAGTTGGGGTAGTCAAAATGCGATTAGTACAAGTAATGTGGATAGTGTTGTATTGACGAGCAGGGTGAGTACTATATTTATTATTTCTTTTCGGGGTATACCGAAACTAACTGATTGGAAGTCAGTTGTACTGGTTAATACTAAAGAAATATGATCCTCATCAATAAATTGATACATATAGGAATAGTCATACTACGTCTACGAAATGTCAATATCAAGCAGCGGCTTCGAATCCGAAGTGATGATTAGATGTGAAGTGGAATTTTAGTTGACGAAGAAAGCAGACGATGAGGAAGGTAGATCCGATAATTACGTGTAACCCGTGAAATCCTGTGGCCATAAAGAAGGTGGAGCCATATACTCCATCGGAAATTGTGAATGTTGTTTCATAATATTCTGAAGCTTGAAGTAGGGTGAAGTATACGCCTAGAGAGATAGTGATAAATAGGGCTTGAAGTATGTGCTTTCGGTTTCCTTCTATTAGGTTATGGTGGGCTCAAGTGATAGATACTCCGGAGGCTAATAGTACGGATGTGTTGAGTAGTGGAACTTCTAGGGGGTTAAGAGGGATAATGCCTGTAGGAGGCCAGCAGCCTCCTAGTTCTGGGGTTGGGGCTAGACTTGAGTGGTAGAAGGCTCAAAAGAAACCTGCAAAGAAGAATACTTCTGAGATAATGAATAGGACTATTCCATATCGTAGCCCCTTTTGGACAATGGGTGTATGGTGGCCTTGAAATGTGCTTTCTCGAATAATGTCTCGTCATCATTGATATATAGTTAGGATGTTGGTTACCATACCTAGGGTAAGTAGTGTTGTTGAATTAAAGTGGAATCACATGGCTAGCCCTGAAGTTATTAGGAGGGCTGATAGGGCTCCTGTAAGTGGCCATGGGCTTGGATTTACTATGTGGTATGCATGGGTTTGGTGGGTCATTATGTGTTGTCGTGTAGGTATAGGCTTACTAGTAGGGTAAATACGTAGGCTTGGATTAGGGCTACAGCGAATTCAAGGATTGTTAATAAGGTGAGAATAATAAAGGTGATGAGGGCGACAGAGGGGCTGATATTTATTAGAGCTAGGGTGGCTCCTCCGATTAAGTGAATTAACAGGTGACCTGCAGTAATATTGGCTGTGAGTCGTACGGCTAGGGCTATTGGTTGAATAAATAAACTAATAGTTTCGATGATTACAAGTATTGGGATTAGAGGTAGGGGTGTTCCTTGTGGTAAGAAGTGAGCGAGGGATATTTTTGTTTTATGTCGAAATCCTATGATTACTGTGCCGGCTCATAGGGGGATAGCCATTCCAAGATTTATTGATAGTTGTGTTGTAGGTGTGAATGAGTGTGGGAGTAGTCCTAGTAGGTTGGTTGAGCCAATAAATAGGATTAGTGATATAAGTATTAGGGCTCATGTTTGTCCTTTGCGATTGTGAATGGCTAGTATTTGTTTTGAGATTAATTGGAGTAGCCATTGTTGAAGTGAGATTAGGCGGTTATTAATTAGTCGGTTTGGTGAGGGAAATAAAATACTTGGAAATATAATGATGAGTATTACGATAGGAAGTCCTATTATTGTTGGGGTAGTGAAAGAGGCGAATAGATTTTCGTTCATTTTTTTTCTCAAGGGGTTGATTGTTTAGGTGGGATTGTGGATTTAGATTCTGGATTTGATGGATATAGATGTTTTGATAGTTTTAGTTGAAATATAATAAATAGTGTTATAATTATTGACACAATGGTAATGAATCAGGTTGATGTGTCTAGTTGTGGCATATCATTAAGGGAAGGTTGAACTTCCAATCTTTAACTTAAAAGGTTAATGCTTATTTAGCTTCTTAATGGAATTACAGTATAGATATTGATCATTTTTCAAAGTGTGTCAGTGGAACCAGTTCAAGTACAATAGGCATAAAACTGTGATTGGAGCCACAGATTTCTGAGCATTGGCCGTAGTATAGTCCAGGTCGAGTGCTTATAAGGGTTGTTTGGTTTAGTCGTCCTGGAATAGCATCGGTTTTTAGGCCTAGTGATGGCACAGCTCATGAGTGTAGCACGTCTTCTGATGAGATTAGTATTCGAATGGTTATTTCTATGGGTAGAACCACTCGGTTGTCGACTTCTAATAGTCGCAGTTCCCCGGGTTTTAGTTCTTGGGTGGGAATTATGTATGAGTCGAAGTTTAGGTCTTCATAGTCTGTATATTCATAGCTTCAATATCATTGGTGCCCTATGGTTTTTACTGTTAAAGAAGGATTATTGATTTCATCTATTATATACAGGATTCGTAAGGAGGGCAGTGCAATAAGAATTAGGATGATGGCGGGTAGGATTGTTCAGATGGTTTCCACCTCTTGAGCATCTATTGTGTTTGTATGTGTGAGTTTAGTTGTTAATATCAATGAGATGATGTAGAGTACTAGGGAGCTAATTAGGAAAACAATTATTAATGTGTGGTCGTGGAAGTGTAGGAGTTCTTCTATAATAGGGGATGTTGCGTCTTGGAATCCTAGTTGAAAGGGGTGTGCCATAAAGATACAAAGGGGTTAAACCTATAATTTAACTTTGACAAAGTCATGTAATATTTTACTAGTATCTTCCCATTGAGAAAGACATAATGGCTATGACGTTGGCTTGAAACCAATTTTAGGGGGTTCGATTCCTTCCTTTCTTATTTTGAGAATATGTAGGTTGGTTCTTCAAATGTGTGATATGGAGGGGGACATCCGTGTAGCCATTCAAGATTGGTGTGGGTTATTTCAATTGTTACTACTTCTCGTTTGGATGCAAATGCCTCTCATATCATGAAGATTATTAATATCACTGCTGTTAGTGAAATAAAAGAGCCTATTGAAGAGACCGCGTTTCAGGTTGTGTAGGCATCTGGATAATCGGAATAACGTCGAGGTATCCCTGATAATCCGAGAAAGTGTTGTGGAAAAAATGTCATGTTTACGCCTACAAATATAATTGTGAAGTGAGTTTTTGCCCAGGTGTCATCTAGGGTATAGCCTGAGAATAGGGGGAATCAGTGAACGAAGCCTCCTATAATAGCAAATACAGCCCCCATTGATAGTACGTAGTGAAAATGGGCTACTACATAGTACGTATCGTGAAGTACGATGTCTAATGAAGAGTTAGCTAAAACAATGCCTGTTAACCCACCTACAGTAAATAAGAAGATAAAGCCCAGAGCCCATAGTATGGCAGGTGATCATTTAATGTTGCCTCCATGAAGGGTGGCAAGTCAGCTAAATACTTTTACCCCGGTGGGAATAGCAATGATTATTGTGGCTGATGTGAAGTATGCTCGTGTATCAACGTCTATTCCTACTGTGAATATATGATGGGCTCATACAATAAAACCCAGAAAGCCAATGGATATTATTGCTCAGACTATGCCTATATAGCCGAAAGGTTCTTTTTTACCTGAATAATATGTGACGATGTGAGAGATTATGCCAAAGCCTGGCAAGATTAGGATATAAACCTCCGGGTGGCCAAAGAATCAGAATAGATGTTGATACAGGATCGGATCTCCTCCCCCAGCGGGGTCAAAGAATGTAGTATTTAGGTTTCGATCTGTTAAAAGTATTGTAATACCCGCTGCCAGCACGGGTAGTGACAGGAGTAGTAACACAGCTGTAATTAGTACTGACCAAACAAATAGAGGTGTTTGATATTGAGATATAGCTGGTGGCTTTATATTAATAATTGTTGTAATAAAGTTGATGGCTCCTAAAATAGAGGACACACCCGCAAGGTGAAGAGAGAAAATAGTTAGATCTACGGATGCTCCTGCGTGGGCTAAGTTGCCGGCTAGGGGAGGGTATACGGTTCACCCAGTTCCTGCTCCGGCTTCTACCATTGATGATGCCAGCAGGAGTAGAAAAGATGGTGGGAGAAGTCAGAAGCTTATGTTATTTATTCGGGGAAATGCTATGTCAGGTGCTCCAATTATTAGCGGTACTAGTCAGTTTCCAAATCCGCCAATCATGATTGGCATAACCATGAAGAAAATTATTACGAATGCATGGGCTGTAACGATTACATTATAAATTTGGTCGTCTCCAAACAAGGAACCTGGTTGACCAAGTTCAGTCCGGATTAAAAGGCTGAGGGCAGTACCAACTATACCAGCTCAAGCACCGAATAGGAGATACAGAGTACCAATATCTTTGTGGTTGGTAGAGAATAATCAGCGATTTATGAACATAGGTAAAATGGCTGAGTAAGCATTAGACTGTAAATCTAAAGACAGAGGTTTGAGTCCTCTTTTTGCCAAGCTTCGTGGTGAAATTTCATATTGAATTGCAAATTCAAAGAAGCAGCTTCGACGCTGCCGGGGCTTCTCCCGCCTTTTTTCCCCTAGACGGCGGGAGAAGTAGATTGAAGCCAGTTGATTAGGGTTTTTAGCTGTTAACTAAAGTTTCGTGGGATGGAAGCCCACCAATCTAGTAAGGGCTTAGCTTAATTAAAGCGTTTGATTTGCATTCAATTGATGTGAGGTGAGTTCTTGCAGTCCTTAGGATTGTTTTGCAGGGGTTAAATCTATGTGATTTGCTTAGGGCTTTGAAGGCTCTTGGTCTAGTTTAACCTAAACCCCTAGTCCAAGATTGATAGGAGTGGTGTGATTGGGAGTAGTATAGTTGAGATTACGGTTAGTGGGGATAATAGGATTATTTTTTTTATGTTGTCAAATTTTCATTTTATTTTTATGTTGTTTGTTGAGGGGAATATGGTGAGTGTTGTGGTATATGTGAGTCGCATATAGAAGTATAGGTTGAGTAATGCTGTGATTGCTATGATAGTTGGGATAATGATTATTTCATTTTTGGTGAGTTCTTGAATGATTATTCATTTTGGGATAAATCCTGATAGTGGGGGAAGTCCTCCTAGGGAGAGTATTAGTATTAGGATTAAGGGGGTAATTAGGGGTGCTTTATTTCATGTTTGTGATAGTGATAGGGTTGTTGTGGTGGAGTTATATATAAATAATATGAAGGTAGTTGTTGTCATGATGATGTAGATTGTTAGGTTTAGTAATATTATTGTGGGGTTATATAATGTAATGGCTGCTATTCATCCTATATGGGCAATTGATGAGTATGCTAGAATTTTTCGTAGTTGTGTTTGGTTTAGTCCTCCTCATCCTCCAATGAAAATTGATGTAATGGCTATTGGTAGGAGTAGGTTGGGGTCAATGGTTGGTGAAATTTGATATAGTACTGATAGTGGTGCAATTTTTTGTCATGTTAATAGGATTAGGCCTGAGGATAAGTGGGTTCCTTGTGTAACTTCTGGTACTCAGAAGTGGAATGGAGCCAAGCCTAGTTTTATGGCTAAGGCAGTAGTTACTATAGCTGATGTGGTGGGGCATAGGGTTTTTGATGTGGCTCATTGTCCTGAGAATATAAGATTGATGGTGATTCCTATTATTAGGATTATAGATGCAGTTGCCTGTGTTAGGAAATATTTTGTAGATGCTTCAATAGCTCGTGGGTTGGATTTTTTTATGAGGATTGGAATAATAGCTAGCATGTTTATTTCAAGACCAATTCAGATGGTTAGTCAGTGGGAGCTTGTTAGTACAATTATAGTTCCTGAGATTATGGTTAGTAGGATGATGAGGAGGATTGGGGGTTTGATTAGTATGGGAAGGGTATAAACCAACATTTTCGGGGTATGGGCCCGATAGCTTATTTAGCTGACCTTACTGTAGAATGTGGTGTAATGTGGTAGCACGAAGATTTTTGAGTTCTTAGGATTAGGTTCGAGTCCTATAATTCTAGAAATAAGAGGATTTAAACCTCTATTATTTACTCTATCAAAGTAATTCTTTTATCAGACATATTTCTTATGTTAGGGGCGGGATGCTAGCGGTTATGATGGGTAATGATACGTGCCATATGCATAGGGCTAGGGTAAGTGGTAGGAAGTTTTTTCATAATAGGTGTATTAGTTGGTCGTACCGGAATCGTGGGTAGGATGCTCGGATTCATAAGAAGATAGTTGTTAGAAGTAGGGTTTTGATTGTGAAATTTGCAGTGTAGAGTTCTGGTATGAAGGGGTTGTGGAATGCTCCGAAGAATAGGATTGTTGTTAGGCTATTTATTATAATAATGTTGGCGTATTCTGCTATGAAGAATAGGGCGAATGGGCCTGCTGCGTATTCTACGTTAAATCCGGATACTAGTTCTGATTCTCCTTCTGTTAGGTCAAAGGGGGCTCGATTGGTTTCTGCTAGTGTTGAGATGAATCATATTATGCCTAGGGGTCATGTGGGGAAGATGAGTCATATGTGTTCTTGGGTGGTGATCAGGGTGGCTAGTGTAAATGAGCCATTTATTAATAATACGGATAGAAGAATGATAGCTAATGTGACTTCGTATGAGATGGTTTGGGCTACGGCTCGTAGGGCTCCGATTAGGGCGTATTTTGAGTTTGAGGCTCACCCTGATCATAAGATTGAGTAGACGGCGAGACTGGATATGGCTAGTATAAATAGGACTCCTAGGTTTATGTTGATAAGTGGGTGGGGTATGGGTAGGGGGGTTCATATGATTAGGGCTAGTGTGAGGGCTAGGATTGGGGCTATAATAAATATGGATATGGAGGATGTTAGTGGTCGAAGTGGTTCTTTGGTAAAGAGTTTTAGGGCGTCTGCAATGGGTTGAAGTAGGCCATATGGTCCTACGATGTTTGGTCCTTTGCGGAGTTGTATGTAGCCTAATACTTTGCGTTCTACTAGTGTTAGGAAGGCTACAGCGAGTAGGATTGGGATGCTTAATGAGATAATGTTAAGTATAAACATGTTGTTAGGGAGAGGAGTTGAACCTCTGATAGTAAAGGTTTAAGTTTTACGCAATTACCGGGCTCTGCCACCCTAACAAGCCCGGGCTCTTGGGCTGTATTTATGTTGGGTAGGTTGTTTAGATTAAGATTATATCATCTATTGCACTGAAGGCGCTTTTGTAAAGTGGGCCTTATTTCTCTTGTCCTTTCGTACTGGGAGAAATTATTTAATAGATAGAAACCGACCTGGATTGCTCCGGTCTGAACTCAGATCACGTAGGACTTTAATCGTTGAACAAACGAACCTTTGATAGCTGCTGCACCATCGGGATGTCCTGATCCAACATCGAGGTCGTAAACCCTATTGTCGATATGGACTCTAGAATAGGATTGCGCTGTTATCCCTAGGGTAACTTGTTCCGTTGATCAAGTGTTTTGGATCAATAAGTGATGTAATACTTTTGACCTGTCGGTCTAGATTTGAAATCACTCGGAGGTTGTTTTGTTCTCCGAGGTCACCCCAACCTAAATTGCTGGCTCATATGGAGATTTGTTGTTCCTGTTGGTTGGAATTTTTATCTCTTTGGGCCAGTTAATTGAAGCTCCATAGGGTCTTCTCGTCTTATTATTTTATTCCCGCCTCTTCACGGGAGGGTCAATTTCACGGATTGGAAGTAAGAGACAGTTAAACCCTCGTGTGGCCATTCATACAAGTCCCTATTTAAGGAACAAATGATTATGCTACCTTTGCACGGTCAGGATACCGCGGCCGTTTAACTAGTGTCACTGGGCAGGCAGTGCCTCTAATACTGGAAATGCTAGAGGTGATGTTTTTGGTAAACAGGCGGGGTTTGTGTTTGCCGAGTTCCTTTTACTTCTTTTAATCTTTCCTTAATTGCATACCTGTGTTGGATTAACAGTTGAATTGATGTTTAGTTTATGGTTGGGTTATTTTTATCTTGTTGTTAACTATCAGTGGTTATCCGTTCTGATATAAGCTTATGCAAGGAGAAATATTTCTTGTTACTCATACTAGCATTATTGCTTCTATTATTAAATAGATTAGCCCAGTATTAGGTTAGGAGTTGGTTGCATATTTTTGACATTAAGAGTGTGTTTTATTGTTGAGCTTGAACGCTTTCTTAATTGGTGGCTGCTTTTAAGCCAACTATGGTTGATGTTAATGCTTACTCTCTAATTAAGGCTGTATCCTAGTTCTAAAAAGCTGTACCTTTTTAGATTATATTTTAAGCTTACATTTGAATTTTGGATTATTTTAGGTAAGCTTAAAGTTGAACTAAAATTCTTTTCTGGGCAACCAGCTATCACCAGGCTCGTTAGGCTTTTCACCTCTACCTATGAATCTTCTCACTATTTTGCAACATAGACGAGTTCATCCTGTATAGATTGTTCATAGGTAGCTCGTCTGGTTTCGGGGGGGTCTAGCTTAAGTTCTCTTTGCTGGACTGTGTCTAGCTAATCCATTATGCAAAAGGTACAAGGGATAATCTTTGCTGTGTGGCGCTTTGAAGTTTTTCTTTCATCTTTCCCTTGCGGTACTGTCTCTATAGCTCCAAGTTAAATTTCTATCTCCTATACTTTTTATGGTTAATTAAATGTTTTGATTTATGAATTTGTGTTAGTTGAGTTTGTTGTTGTTTGGGCTAGATTTGGCTCAAGATGGTCAGTTTAACGTGAAATCTTCTGGGTGTAAGCCAGGTGCTTTAGTTTAAGCTACATCTTGTTTAGTCCAAGCACACTTTCCAGTATGCTTACCTTGTTACGACTTGTCTCCTCTTGTGTTGGGTGTGGTTTAGAATATGTTATGTTTGGGCTTGTGTACTTGAGGAGGGTGACGGGCGGTGTGTGCGTGCTTCATGGCCCGATTCAGCAGAGCACTCTATTCTCGGCTTACTACTAAATCCTCCTTTGGTTTTTTATTTCATAAAAACTTTCGTAGGGTGTCCTTATGTAGAAAATGTAGCCCATTGCTTTCCACCTCATGAGCTACACCTTGACCTAACTTTTTTGTGTAAAGATACTTTTGCTTACTGTTATTCCTTTTTAGGGTTTGCTGAAGATGGCGGTATATAGACTGAATTASCAAGAGGTGGTGAGGTTTATCGGGGTTTATCGATTATAGAACAGGCTCCTCTAGAGGGATGTGAAGCACCGCCAAGTCCTTTGAGTTTTAGGCTATTGCTAGTAGTTCTCTGGCGGATAGATTTGTTTAATTAACTATCTGAGTTTAGGGCTAAGCATAGTGGGGTATCTAATCCCAGTTTGGGTCTTAGCTGTCGTGTGGTTGAGGTATTAAAGTTACTTTCGTGCTATATTTTCATGTTAACTGTAGCTTTTTACGGCTTAGTTAAGGTTTAACTTTAGTGGTAGGTTGTTTCTGGGACACGCTTTACGCCGTGTGTCTATTAGTCTGGGTTAATCGTATGGCCGCGGTGGCTGGCACGAAATTTACCAGCCCTGGTTTAATATGGCTTAGTCGAACTTTCATTCATGGCTTAATTTTTGTCACTGCTGTAACCCGTGGGGGTGTGGCTAAGCAAGGCGTTATGAGCTACGTTTATGTGTGCTTGATGCCCGCTCCTTTAGGTCGATTTACGATTTAGAGGGCATTTTCACCGGGGTGCGGAAGCTTGCATGTGTAATCCTATTAATAACTAATAGAAGGGCCAGGACCAAACCCTTGTGTTTATGGAGTCTGGCGACTCATCTAGGCATTTTCAGTGCCTTGCTTTGTGAATTTAAGCTACATTAAC